ATTTAACTATTTGTAAATACAACTATCTACTACGTAGTAATTAAGTAATAAATACCATTTAATTAAACATATTTATATAAATATCTAATAAATTAATAAATAAATAAATAATTAATTTTATTACCTTTAAACTAAATACAATAAATTTAGATAAATAAATTACTTTATATGGCTTATAAAAAATATTTAGTTTAGATTATTCAATTTATACATTAGCTGATTTTACAACTTATTAGTAAATTTTAGTTGGTAGACTCTTGAAACTTACTTTCCGATGCAAAATCCTCTGAAGCTTCATAAGGCTTAAAATTTTTTATTTATTAAAAATTAAAAAGTTTTTATGATAAGTTTGTGAGTTGTATTAAGCAGACACTCCTCTTGTATAATTTTATTTTATGCTGGATTATCCTAAGCTTTGTAAACTAATTTATCTGATTTTCTTTTTGGAATGTCTTTATATTTACATAATTTATTTTATATGATGAGTTTGATCCTTGCTCAGGATGAACGCTGGCGGCATGCTTAACACATGCAAGTCGAACGTTTCTTATTTTAAGAAAAGTGACGGACGGGTGAGTAATATGTAAGAATCGACATTTAGGTGGGGGACAACAATTGGAAACGTTTGCTAATACCCCATAATACTATTAAGTTAAAGATTTATCGCCTAGATACGAGCTTGCATCTGATTAGCTTGTTGGTGAGGTAATGGCTTACCAAGGCTTTGATCGGTAGCTGGTTTAAGAGGATGATCAGCCACACTGGAACTGAGATATGAACAGACTCCTACGGGAGGCAGCAGTGAGGAATTTTCCGCAATGGGTGAAAGCTTGACGGAGCAATGCCGCGTGGAGGATGAAGGCCTTAGGGTTGTAATCTCCTTTTCTCATTGAAGAATTTTTGACGGTATTTGAGGAATAAGCATCGGCTAACTTCGTGCCAGCAGCCGCGGTAATACGAGGGATGCAAGCGTTATCCGGAATTATTGGGCGTAAAGAGTTTGTAGGTGGTTTAATATGTTTAATGTTAAATATCAAAGCTTAACTTTGAGCATGCATTAAAAACTGTTAGACTTGAGTATGGTAGAGGCAAAGGGAATTTCCAGTGTAGCGGTGAAATGCGTAGATATTGGAAAGAACACCAATGGCGAAAGCACTTTGCTAGGTTAATACTGACACTGAGAAACGAAAGCTAAGGTAGCTAAGAGGATTAGATACCCTTGTAGTCTTAGCTGTAAACAATGGATACTAAATGGTGCTTCCGTACTATTGTAGCTAACGCGATAAGTATCCCGCCTGGGGAGTACGCTTGCAAAAGTGAAACTCAAAGGAATTGACGGGGGCCCGCACAAGCGGTGGAGCATGTGGTTTAATTCGATGATACACGAAGAACCTTACCAGGATTTGACATGCTAGGAAATTTTTTGAAAAAAGAATGTGCCTTTTGGAACCTAGACACAGGTGGTGCATGGCTGTCGTCAGCTCGTGTCGTGAGATGTTGGGTTAAGTCCCGCAACGAGCGCAACCCTCGTTTTTAGTTATTTGTCTAGAAATACTGCCTGTAATAAACAGGAGGAAGGTGAGGATGAGGTCAAGTCATCATGCCCTTTATATCCTGGGCTACACACGTGCTACAATGGTTAAGACAGTGAGTTGCAAATTTGTGAAAATAAGCTAATCTCTTAAACTTAATCGTAGTTCGGATTGTAGGCTGCAACTCGCCTACATGAAGTTGGAATCGCTAGTAATCGCCAGTCAGCTATATGGCGGTGAATCCGTTCCCGGGCCTTGTACACACCGCCCGTCACACCATGGGAGCTGTCCATGCCTGAAGTTGTTATCTTAACCTTTATTGGATGGAAATTTCTAAGGCAGGGTCGGTGACTGGGGTGAAGTCGTAACAAGGTAGCCGTACTGGAAGGTGCGGCTGGAACAACTCCAATTAAGATTACAATCTTTATTTATTTTTTCATTAGGGCTATTAGCTCAGTTGGTTAGAGCGTACCCTTGATAAGGGTAAAGTCGCTGGTTCAAGTCCAGCATGGCCCTAGAGGTATCTTTCAATAGGTTAATAGTTGCATACAAATTTATGTACCATTAGTTCGCTTATGATTATCTCTAACAATAATAATTTTATTTAGATGTAGGTTAAACGAAATAGGGCTTATGCGGGATGGCTTGGCACTTAGAGACGAAGAAGGGCGTAGTAACTGACGATATGCTTTGGGGAACAAGAAACAAGTTTTAATCCAGAGATTCCCGAATGGGGCAACCCTTATAACTTTTTTGAATTTTCTAAATTTATGTGGATAACTCGGTGAACTGAAACATCTTATTAACCGAAGGAAAAGAAAGCAAATGCGATTTTCTTATTAGTGGCGAGCTAACTGAAAACAGCCTAAACCTATTTTGGTGTAGTGGGACTTTAATTTRTGGAAAATTTATACTTGAAATTGTTGAGTACAATACTAGAAAAGGTYGGAAGTCCTGTAAAGTTTATAATTTACCTTTTAATTTTTCCCAAGTAGCATAGAGCACGTGAAATTCTGTGTGAATCTGCGAGGACCATCTCGTAAGGCTAAATACTCCTAAGTGACCGATAGTGAACTAGTACCGTGAGGGAATGCTTAAAAGAACCCTGAGAAGGGAGTGAAAYAGATTATGAAAGCATAAGCTTACAAGCAGTAGGAGGTCTATTAAAAGATTGACTGTGTGCCTGTTGAAGAATGAGCCGGCGACTTATGGGTAGTGGCCTGGTTAAGATTTTTATATCGGAGCCTTAGTGAAGTCGAGTTTTAATAAAGCGTTAGTCACTATCTATAGACCCGAACCCGGGTGATCTAATCATGACCAGGATGAAGCTTTAGTAAAACAAAGTGGAGGACCGAACCCACCAATGTTGAAAAATTGGGGGATGAGTTGTGATTAGYGGAGAAATTCTAATCGAACTCGGAGTTAGCTGGATCTCTTCGAAATGCGTTGAGGCGCAGCAGTTAATTATGGTAAAATGAGGGGTAAAGCACTGTTTCGATAAGGGCTGCGAAAGCAGTACTAAATTGTAGCAAACTCTGAATACTCAAATTATTTCAATTAGCTAGTGAGACAGTGGGGGATAAGCTTCATTGTCGAGAGGGAAACAGCCCAGATCACTATTTAAGGCCCCTAAATATTTACTAAGTGATAAAGGATGTAATATTACATAGACAACCAGGAGGTTTGCTTAGAAGCAGCAATTCCTTTAAAAAGTGCGTAATAGCTTACTGGTCAAGTGATTTTGCGCCGAAAATGAATGGGACTAAGTAATTTGCCGAAGATGTGAGTATTAATCAGTAGAAGAGCGTTCTGTTTTGTTTGAAGCAATAGCGAAAGCAGTTGTGGACTAKGCAGAAGTGAGAATGTCGGCTTAAGTAACGAAAACATTGGTGGAAATCCAATGCCCCGTAAATCTAAGGTTTCCTTCGCCAGGTTCGTCCACGAAGGGTTAGTCAGGTCCTAAAATGAGGTTTAACAACGTAGTTGATGGTTAACAGGTTAATATTCCTGTACCGTTTTTCATTTTATTAAGAGTGACGAAAAAGGCTAAGTTAGCCAAACATTGGTTGTTTTGGTTTAATATYTCGATGTGTAGATAAATTTTATCAAAAAATATTTTGAGCAAAGGGTAGAATACGAGAGATACTACGGTATTGCAAGTAACTTATGTCATGTTTCCTAGAAAAACTTTTGTAGTAATAAATGGATTATGCCTGTACCGTAAACTGACACAGGTAGATTAGTAGAGAATACTAAGGGGCGCGAGATAACTGTCTCTAAGGAACTCGGCAAAATAACTCCGTAACTTAGGAAGAAGGAGTGCCTCATTTAATGAGGTCGCAGTGAGCAGGCCCAAGCGACTGTTTACCAAAAACACAGGTCTCCGCTAAGTTGAAAAACGATGTATGGGGGCTGACGCCTGCCCAGTGCCGGAAGGTTAAAGAAGTTGGTTAGCGTAAGCGAAGCTAGCGACTGAAGCCCTGGTGAACGGCGGCCGTAACTATAACGGTCCTAAGGTAGCGAAATTCCTTGTCGGGTAAGTTCCGACCCGCACGAAAGGCGTAACGATTTGGGCGCTGTCTCGGAGACAGACTCGGTGAAATAGAATTGACTGTGAAGATGCGGTCTACTCGCACTTGGACAGAAAGACCCTATGAAGCTTTACTGTAACTTGAAATTGATTTTGGGCTTTTTTTGCGCAGCATAGGTGGGAGGCTATGAATCTCTTTTTCGGAAGTTGATGAGCCATAATATGAGATACCACTCTGAAAAAGTTAGAAATCTAATGACATGATAATATGTTTGACATTTTCAAGTGGGCAGTTTTACTGGGGCGGTAGCCTCCTAAAAAGTAACGGAGGCGTACAAAGGTTTTCTCAGTCTGGACGGAAATTAGTTGTAGAGTGTAAAGATATAAGAAAGCTTGACTGTGAGACCTATAAGTCGAACAGAGACTAAAGTCGGTCTTAGTGACCCGACGGTTCTGAATGGAAAGGCCGTCGTTCAACAGATAAAAGTTACTCTAGGGATAACAGGCTGATCTCCCCCAAGAGTTCACATCGACGGGGAGGTTTGGCACCTCGATGTCGGCTCATCGCAACCTGGGGCGGTAGTACGTCCCAAGGGTTGGGCTGTTCGCCCATTAAAGCGGTACGTGAGCTGGGTTCAGAACGTCGAGAGACAGTTCGGTCCATATCCGGTGTGAGCGTTAGAGTATTGAAAGGATCTTTCCTTAGTACGAGAGGACCGGGAAGGACACACCACTGATGTTCCAGTTTTTGTGCCAACAGAAAACGCTGGGTAGTCAAGTGTGGAGTGGATAACTGCTGAAAGCATATAAGTAGGAAGCCCACCTTAAGATGAGTACTCTTTAAGATCACGACTAGACTAGTCGTTTTATAGGTATCAGGTGTAAGATTAGTAATGATTTTAGCTGAGATATACTAATAGATCAAAAGTTTTATCCTA